TAGAATTTGCTACGATTAGCTTCATTGGATTTGAAGCATCAATCGTTTTAAATCAGAATCCCATTTTGACTCTGTGCCGTTAATTCCACTATGATTATTAATCAATAATATATGAATAATTCCTTCATAGAAATAGAGGACATAATTCACATGGATATAGTAAGTCTTGCTTGGGCTGCTTTAATGGTAGTCTTTACATTTTCCCTTTCACTTGTAGTATGGGGAAGGAGTGGACTCTAGGGCTGGGCACTACCATAATTGCTCAAATGAATCATATTATATAAACCTATATTATATCTGTATACAATATTGGATAGTGTGTAGAAAAAACTATAGATATTATATTTATATTTCTACACACTATCTCATCATTTCTTCAATTATTGACAAGAACTAATAATTCAAGTTTCATTCAAATTAATCATTTTGGCTGACTGTTTTTACATAGATGATAAGTAAAAAAGCAGTAGGAACTAGAATGAACAGTGCAGTAGCAATAAGTGCGAGAATATTTACTTCCATAATCTCAATCTTCTTTTGTTTCGCAATAACTCGGGATCTAATCCCATAGAGATGATAAATTTGACTCCTGCAAATTCAACGAGATTAATTGCATCCTGATGATACCGAATCAGATCTAAATATTATGAATAACAATAGATCTAATCTATCAAATCAATTAATTGTCGAGAATTTAATAGTATAACATAGGAAGACTTTTTATCCATACTAAATCAAAAATTCAATTTCTAATCCAATTCCAATATAGAATGCTATTGAATTTTTCGTCCTTTTCCATTCTTTCTTTTCTATAACCTACCTTCTTCGTTCTACTTACTTAATACAGACAATTAATTTAAGTATCCGACGAGGTATCAGATGACCGGTATTCAATGGGTCAGGTCACACCTAAGACCCAAACAATATAAGTGAGATGGAAAAAGGACGGATTAAAAGATCTAATATTCCAACAGATTTACTAAAAAGGGGTACCTTGCTTGGTCTTTTATTTATTATTTATGAAAAAAAAAAATAAATAATTTTAATTATTATTATTATATATTATATATAATTTATGATTTTAAATTATAAATTAATAGATTTAATTAATATAAATTATTAATATAATTAATTAATATAATATCCTCTTCTCTGTTCTTGGATTGGGGGAGAACACATACATAAAAAAATTAGCATGCGATTTGAATGAGATAGATTTTTTTAATTAAAATATAGAGGATACACAAGTCGGAGTTGGAATTGGAAAAGGGCGCAGTTAAAAATAAAAAGGCGCTCTGTTCCGCCGAGGTAATTATGTTAAGTTCATTGTATATTGTACAACAAAGGAATACAATTTTTGTATGTACTCCTGGTAAAAATATGGGCACTCTACTCCATTTCATTATTCAAGACCAATCAAAAAATAAAGTCAAATGAATAACGAATATGGTATCTCTTAATCTTAAAATACTGACATAGAGTAATATAACCGATCGTACCAATCAATCTAGGTATGTCTCTTCCTTATCAATCGGTACTATTCCGTAGTGAAAGAAATGAAAATTCCCGCATTTCTTTTGTTTGATGATAAATATAAAAATGATAAATGCGAAACAAAAGAAAAAAAATTCCCCTCCCCGCACCGGGGATTCGATTCGGCTCCCCCTCTTCCCTTTCGCGAAAAATAGAGAAATGAATTGAGAAATTCATCGGATCCTAGTTCGGGACTGACGGGGCTCGAACCCGCAGCTTCCGCCTTGACAGGGCGGTGCTCTGACCAATTGAACTACAATCCCAGCAAGGTGTATAGCATACATATTCTTATGGTTTCATAAGAATTATCATGTTGGTCTCGTCGTGTTGTAACAGAAACAAAAATGATATACTGATACCATATCCACATGGATATGAACTATAGCAATAATTACTAGTAACCGGTGGTTCTTTTTTTTTTATTGTCAAAAATGACTAATTAAAAAATATGGATAGATCAAAAAAATGGTTGATCTTTATTTCTGACAGATCAAGACATTTCTCTGTTCTGTAGGACAAATAAGGTGGTTATATTATACTCATGGAGCGGTGATTTTTTGGGCCGAGCTGGATTTGAACCAGCGTAGACATGTCGCCAACGAATTTACAGTCCGTCCCCATTAACCGCTCGGGCATCGACCCAGGAAGAATTCATTCTAGGCTTATTGATAATCCATGATCAACTTCCTTTTGTAGTACCCTACCCCCAGGGGAAGTCGAATCCCCGTTGCCTCCTTGAAAGAGAGATGTCCTAAACCACTAGACGATGGGGGCATATCCGCCCGACCGTCATCATACTATGATGATAGTATGAACAGTTTTTTGGAATTGTCAATATAAATATAATTATAAATATATTATATAACTAGATCAAAAGAGTCTTTTCTACTTTGAAATTTTTAACATTAATATACATAAATCTAGATAACTTTAATTTACAATACAGATTAATATATATATATATATA